GAATCGCATAAAATTTTATCTAACTCCATATATGTGTATATGGAATATATGAAATACATATGAGCGACAGATCCAATTGGAACGAAATTCGAAATTGAGCAATTTTACTTAACTGAGTTAGACTTATGGAGTTTCGTATAGAATAGCAAACCAAAAAGGGATTCCATTTCGACTATTATTATGATATTAATATTCCAATACGATTGGATAACAGATACCGGTAAAATAACTAGATTCGGGATTTGATCTGTTCGATGAGCTAAAGTAAAGACCTAATCATCAGAAACAATCAATATAATCAATAGAAAGTTGATTTTTTTAGCATGTAGTTTTTTTTGTGACTTGAATTGTTAAGCTCAAAGCAAAATAGTTTGCATAGAAGAGATAGATTTTTATCTATTTTTGGTAGTAGAGTTCACATAATACGATTTAAGCGCATAATAAGAACATAAGATAAAGAAGGCCTTTTTTAACCCTATACGGATATATATAGCTATCTATATGTGTCTCTCTTTTTATATTGCAGTTCTATCTATTCTGGACATCACATGTCATGCCCTATCAAAAGTTCTATTTTCTCTCAGAATTATGGACAGATCAGATATTCGATTAGTTATCTGTGTAAGAATTTACAGTCTGGGGTTTACATATATTCCTAATTGTTGTTATAATTGAAATTGAGAAGGATTTTTTTTATTGAAAAGAATCAATACTGATTCCTTACTTACATATCAATTTCAATTTTCTGCTATCCCTAGCATTAGAGAAATACAATTGGAGATTCAAATCCAAGAATTGTTTATGAATTCACATTCAATAGTTAATGGTTCCAATTTGTCTCCTTTTGTGAATGAAAATTGACATTTGGTTTTTTATTTCGGGGAAGGCATTTCCATATTTTATGGTTTAAGTTTAGATAGTATATGTTTTAAGATACTATAAAAATGAATCGAAAAGATAGATCCAATCCAAATCAAAAACAAGGAAGGATTTCTTTTATTTCTATTTCATTTAAATTCATTTTTCATTTAAATTCATTTAAAGGGATTAAGATTAAAAAAATGGGATTTAAAGATGTTTCAAGATGCAAGTAAAAAGGGAAAGGGAATATTTTCGTCTCTTTTTTTTAGCACTTTGGCGACATGGCCGAGCGGTAAGGCGGGGGACTGCAAATCCTTTTTCCCCGGTTCAAATCCGGGTGTCGCCTGATTAACAAAAGACGCAAAATACCTATTATCTTATGTTTTGTTGATATAATTTGTCAAATTTGTCCACAACAGAAGAAGTCGGAGGAAAAGGACTCTTGATACTCCCTTGATTCTAAACATCTGAGGGTTCTGTTTTCTAGAGTACTGTAAATTCTTTAGGAGTCAAGGAAAGTTTATAGTAATGAAAGGAAATCCGTAAATCTTGATATAATAGTCCGCCCAATACTTACTACTAATGTATAGGGACTGTTTCTTGATTGAATGGCGGGATAGAAAATCGAATTAGTAGTTGTGGAAAGCGCGGAAGATACTTTGTATACAAATTCATAAAAATTCTTGAGTACTTAGGAATTTAATCAATCTAATATCGATTGAATAGATAATTGGATTTTACTTATACATATCTATTCTATTTTTTTACATACATTTTGACTTTTCTATTTTTATATAACGTACAAAAAGAAATTCTTTCTTTTTGGTTTAGGTAATTCCTAGTCAAGAATGGAGTAGGTTGTCTTCAAATTGTTTTCCAGAGAAAATCGAGAAACGTTAAGGATTAGATCAAATAGAAAGGGCTATGTAAAAAAAAACGAAATAGGAGTATGTAATAGATAACGATCCATTTTGATTCTAGACTTTTCGATTTTTTACTTAATGAAGAACAACAAAATAAAGACTAGGTCTTATTAATCTTATATCTTAGTCTTATTAATCTTCTATCTTAGTAAGATTTTATTAACACTTCCAACTTCCCAGGGTTTTGCCCTTATTTTGTTTTTCTTTGTCCTTGTGTTTAATCTTTTCTAATTCTACTAGCAATCCTATAAGAATTTCTTGCAATATAGAAGAATTTCTTCTAATTAATTCTATTTCTTGAATTCTTTCATCAATGGTATTGGGCAAAATCAAATCCCTTTTTTGACTCTGTGCCGGCGATTCTATTATTATTAGTATTAGTGAAGAATAATGGAAAATTTATTTCATATTCATATAGATAGGAGACATAATTCACATGGATATAGTAAGTCTCGCTTGGGCTGCTTTAATGGTAGTCTTTACATTTTCTCTTTCACTAGTAGTATGGGGAAGAAGTGGACTCTAAGGATACTATTAATTGAGTTCAGAAATCAAACTGTACCGATTCTTTTAGAGATCGTTCTGCAAAGACTTTTTTAATTTAACTATTGAAATTGAATTCAAATTCAATTGAATTAAAAGAATCTTCATTATATTCGATTATATTCGGGTGGAGTAATGTATTCTATGAATAATATATTAATAATATATGAATAATACCCTTTTAATCTAAGATATCTTATCTTCTTCGACAAGTCACATATTGCGCACTTAGTGCTTAGTTTAGTATTTGTTTTATTATTTTAAATTTTATTTTAGAAATTGGATTTATGCTATATTTTATTGACTTGACTCATTTCATATCATGATTCAAATCTTTAAAAGATTAAAAAATCTGTGAGGTTTACTTTACTAATCTTTTTCCTCGACACCGGAAAAGGTTTTTATAGAATTCTTTTCCTTGGATGATCTGTTAACTGCTCAATCAATTACTTCTGCCTTCTTCTTCAAAATGGTAAAAAAAGTTTTCTTGATTTTCTTTTTTTAATATATATGTTCTTTTATTTATATGTTTATATGCCCAGACTCTTTTTTTTCCTTTTCATTTATTTTATTCTTTCGTTAAATGCGATTCCGTAATTTCTATTGAAAATAATCAGAAATCTAGGAATTCGAATTGTAAGAGTAAGAGTTGTTTTTCGACTATTTCAGATTAATTGGAATCAACACAAATGAAGAAAAAAGAAATAGAATTGGGGCTTTATGTACATTACATAGAGATAATTGATTTCTAGATATATGAATATGGATATAAAGATGATATTCTAGATTGATCTACATTAAGTATATTTTTATTTAAGTATATATTTGTATATAGTACAACTGTATACACTAGAATAACAAAAATAGATAGTATGGTAGAAAGAAAACTTTTCTTTCTACCATACTATCTGATCTTATAGAATACTGCTGATTCTAGTCCGCTCATTTCATCTAAAACGGCGAAATTTGAATCCTTTTCATTTTCTAATCGCCGATATTAATAAGAACTAAGAAGTCAAGTTTCATTCAAATTAATCACTTTGACTGACAGTTTTTACGTATATTATAAGTAAAAAGGCAGTAGGAACAAGAATGAACAGCGCAGTAGCAATAAATGCGAGAATATTTACTTCCATAGTCTCACTCTTTCGTTTTTCTTTACTTTGCAATAACTCGGGATTTAATCCCATAGAGATGATAAATCTTTCGCCTCTAAATTCAATGATATGAATTCCATCTCGATGATATCGAATCGAATCAATATCATTGAATAACAATATCGGAGCTATCAAATCGATTTATCGTTGAGAATTGAATAGTATAACATAGAAAGATCGTTTATCCATACCGAATCCAAAAATGGATTCCTGGTATAATCGAGAATTTTTTTTTTACTTTATTTTTCATTCTTTTCCATTCTTTTTTTTCTATAAAATTCTCGCCTTCCTTAGTACAATCCATTTGTCGAAGTCTCATCTAACCGTGTTTTTTTATTTTGAGACTTAGACTCGTTATAAACAAACCCAAACAAAGAAACAATAGAAGCAAAATGGAGAAAGGGGAATTAAGTTCTAAACTCTTTGTTAATGATCTAATCTTATTGTAAGTAAAACAAAAAAAAAGTGTGATAAAGACAAGGGCAAGTACAGTATAAAAAAGATCGAATATTCTACCAAATTCCATTTTATTTGTATCGTATAAATACAAATTCGATTTGTGTATGGACTGCCACGAAAGATATGGTACTCGATTCGATTTCATTACACGAATCGGTAGAAATCAAAAAAGTCAAACTCAGTATGGTATCTCTTGGAATCCTGAATATAATGTTATCTATGATTGCACTAATCCATATATGTCTTTATCAATCGGTACTAGTTGAAGAACTGAAAATTCCCATATTTCTATTTGCTTTGATGAGAACTGAAAAACGAAAATAAATATGAAAATAAATAGAAAAAAAGAAATAGAAATAAGAATAGAAATAATAAAAAATAAGAAAAAAGAAAAAGAAAGAAATGGAAATAAGGTTCCCTTTTGAAATGAAATTATACTATTTGTCCTCGTTTGACAGAAAATGGAAAGAGAATTTGATATATATATATATTTTAGTAAATTATTGAATTTGGATCTGTCGGGACTGACGGGGCTCGAACCCGCAGCTTCCGCCTTGACAGGGCGGTGCTCTGACCAATTGAACTACAATCCCAGAGAAATGAAATAAAGTATAGAGCATACATATTCTTATGATTTCATTCAAACCCTTTCTAGTTAGATTTTAGATTGGAATTGCCACGTTGTAACAGAGACGTGAGTTTTCTATTGCTAAACACATGGATATAAACTTTAGCGATAACGACACGGATTACTACTCATTTTTTCATTATGTCAAATCCAAATCGATTGATAATCAATCTTTCAATGAAAAAAGAGTCTTTTTTTCTTTACATTTCTCTTTTTCTTAGACTTTATACTTACAAATCCTGATATGAATCTGGATCAAGAGCAAGATCCGAATTTGTGGAAAAAAAAAAAAGAGCAAATCAAATAAATAATAAATAACAGGTAAAAATATATCAGAAATTTTGACTTTTGTCCGCTTTTGTACGTATCAAGCATTTCAAGAGAACAAAGGGGTTATACCATTTCGTGGTGGATCAGTGAATTATTGGGCCGAGCTGGATTTGAACCAGCGTAGACATATTGCCAACGAATTTACAGTCCGTCCCCATTAACCGCTCGGGCATCGACCCAGGAAGAATCAACTCCAGACTTATTATATTAACTTAATATATTTTAATATATTTTATTTATATTAACTTAATATATTTTATATTAAAAATCCATGATCAACTTCCTTTCGTAATACCCTACCCCCAGGGGAAGTCGAATCCCCGCTGCCTCCTTGAAAGAGAGATGTCCTGAACCACTAGACGATGGGGGCACAGTTGCCCGACCGTCAGCATATTATGCTCATAGTATGAACAGTTTTTTGAAATTGTCAATATAACGAAATAGTCTAATTAGATTTGAAAGATCTTTCCGTCTTTCATGATTATTTTTGATTCGTCATTTATATCCATGAATTATTCATTCTAATATCAATTGGAATTTTTATTATTTTTTTTTTTATTAATTATTTTTTTTTTTACTAATTATTTTGTTTTTATTTTAATTTAAAAAATATTTTTAAATATTTAAAATAATATATAAAATAATATATAAATATAATAAAATATAATAAAAAAAAAATAATAAAATAGATAAAATAATAGAAATCGAAGAAATAGAATAGAAGAATAGAAATAATACGAAAGATTCTTTCCTTTCAAGGAATGGAATGATTGATTTCCCAGCAAGCCGTAAAGGAGGGTTAAACCCCACTTCTTCCGCTTTCCTTTCATTCATTGATTACCTCATTGGTAAGTAAGGGGGATGGGCATATCTCTATCGCCGATTATATTAATAATATATATATACTTATTAATTTGAATTTAATTAATAATAAATATATTTATTTTACATAGATTTGATTTATAATCTAGTTCCCTAGATATATGTTGTCCGCATAGTGGCTCATTCCTGAATTGGATCAAATGGGCCCTTTTAACTCAGTGGTAGAGTAACGCCATGGTAAGGCGTAAGTCATCGGTTCAAATCCGATAAAGGGCTTTGGCCTTTTTTTTTCAAAAAAACTCCAGCGGTAGTATTTTTATTTGATTTGAAAGGACAATAGAGATGTTGTTGATATTTGTAATAAAAAGAAAAAGAAACAAAAAACTCTAATAATTCATTCTAAAATTTCTATATTATTATATAATTTTAGAATGAATTTTAGTATAAGAATTATAGTTATAAAGTTGAAGATTTGTTTATTATATTATACTGAGATTATATTATACTGAGATAAGCTGGTTCTTAAATTGCGAAAATGAAATTAACCGTAAAGTTTAGATTAGAAATCAACAAAAGAAAAAGTAAGTGGACCTAACCCATTGAATCATAACTCTATTTACTATTATGAATATTAAAATTCGATATAATGAAATTGGAACAGTAGATCCGCTATCCGCTTTTTCTTTAATTTTCATATTTTTTTTATTAGACTCTGAAAAAATTTGTCGATATTTCTGATTCAATTTTCTTGTTTTTGTCCCTAGTTATTCTATAGGAATAAATAGGAATAAATCACTATTCCCTTCTTCCATCACTATTCCCTTCTTCCGCAGAAAAGTTTTTTTGAAGTGACAACATAAGACATATAAGAAAGATTTAAAATATCTTTCTTTAATTCCAGACCAAAAGATCCATTTTATATTGATAGTTTTATACGTATATAAGATTTATCTTTTATGTATAAATAGATAATCAAATTTATATATCTATCAGATAATGGTTTCATGGACCAAGTCTTTCCATATCGATGCATACACAATATTTTTATTACACCAAGACAATATAATGCAGAATAACTAAAAAAAAATTTCATGGAAAGTTTCCTATTATTATTTAATATTGCATTGAATTAAATAAGAGGAAATCTCCTTTTTCTTTTCTGACAGATAAAAAGTAAATAGAATAAAATATTTGAAGTGTCTTTCTTGCTTTGACCTGTGAAAAGACATATTCTGGGGTTTTAGTTCATATTCTATTCATCTGAAGGCAAAAGAAATAGAATAATAAAGGAAAATCTAATAAAGAAAAAAATAAATAAAATGAAAGAATAAAGATAAAAAATAAGAAATAAAATTAATTAAAATGAATATTGTAGTCGTTTACTGCATTTGGTTCATGATTTTATCTAAATCGAATTATTAACGGATAAAGAATTTTTTTTTAATCTTCGAAACCCATTCTAAATTAGAAGGGACAATGTACGAGAAATCAAATCATACATAAATGATAGAAGCTTGTAGGGCCCTGAAAATACTATGAGGTGCTCGGAAATGGTTGAAGTAGTTGAATAGGAGGATTGCTATGACTATAGCCCTTGGTAAATTTACCAAAGATGAAAGTGACTTATTTGATATTATGGATGACTGGTTACGTAGGGACCGTTTCGTTTTTGTAGGTTGGTCCGGTCTATTGCTTTTTCCTTGTGCCTATTTCGCTTTAGGAGGCTGGTTCACAGGTACAACTTTTGTAACCTCATGGTATACCCATGGATTGGCTA